TATTCACGGGGGGTACTGCAGAACATGTGCGAGCCCCATCTAATGGAAAAATAAAATTCAATGAGGACTTGGTTCATCCGACACGTACACGTCATGGGCATCCCGCCTTTCTATGTTCTATAGACTTGTATGTAACTATTGAGAGTGAAGATATTCTACATAATGTGAATATTCCACCCAAAAGTTTGCTTTTAGTTCAAAACGATCAATATGTAGAATCAGAACAAGTAATTGCTGAGATTCGCGCAGGAATATCCACTTTGAATTTTAAAGAGAAGGTTCGAAAACATATTTATTCTGATTCAGACGGAGAAATGCACTGGAGTACCGATGTCTATCATGCACCCGAATTTACATATGGTAATGTTCATCTATTACCAAAAACAAGTCATTTATGGATATTATTAGGAGGGCCGTGCAGGTCCAGTCTAGTCTACCTTTCGATCCACAAGGATCAGGATCAAATGAATGCGCATTCTCTTTCTGGCAAGCGAAGATATACTTCTAACCTCTCAGTAACCAATGATCAGGCGAGGCAGAAATTGTTTAGTTCGGATTTTTATGGTCAAAAAAAAGATAGGATTCCTGATTATTCAGACCTTAATCGAATCATATGTACTGGTCAGTATAATCTCGTATATTCGCCTATTCTTCACGGGAATTCTGATTTATTGTCAAAAAGGCGAAGAAATAAATTCATCATTCCACTACACTCGATTCAAGAACTCGAGAATGAACTAATGCCCTGTTCAGGTATCTCGATTGAAATCCCCGTAAATGGTATTTTCCGTCGAAATAGTATTCTTGCTTATTTCGATGATCCTCGATACAGAAGAAAGAGTTCGGGCATTATTAAATATGGGACTATAGAAACGCATTCAGTCATCAAAAAAGAGGATTTGATTGAGTATCGAGGAGTCAAGGAATTTAGGCCAAAATACCAAATGAAAGTAGATCGATTTTTTTTCATTCCTGAAGAGGTGCATATCTTGCCCGGATCTTCTTCCATAATGGTACGGAACAATAGTATCGTTGGGGTCGATACACAAATCACCTTAAATCTAAGAAGCCGAGTCGGTGGGTTGGTCCGGGTGGAGAGAAAAAAAAAACGAATTGAACTGAAAATCTTTTCTGGAGATATCCATTTTCCTGGAGAGACGGATAAGATATCCAGACATACCGGCGTTTTGATACCACCAGGAACAGGAAAAAGAAATTCCAAGGAATACAAAAAAGTTAAAAATTGGATCTATGTCCAACGAATTACACCTAGTAAGAAAAGGTTTTTTGTTTTAGTTCGACCTGTCGTCACATATGAAATAACGGACGGTATAAATTTAGGAACCCTTTTTCCACCGGATCCATTGCAGGAAAGGGATAATGTGCAACTTCGAATTGTCAATTATATCCTTTATGGAAATGGCAAACCGATTCGAGGAATTTCTGACACAAGTATTCAATTAGTTCGGACTTGTTTAGTATTGAATTGGAACCAAGACAAAAAAAGTTCTTCTTGCGAAGAAGCCCGTGCTTCTTTTGTTGAAATAAGGACAAATGGTTTGATTCGACATTTCCTAAGAATCAACTTAGTGAAATCCCCTATTTCGTATATCGGAAAAAGGAATGATCCGTCGGGGTCAGGATTGCTCTCTGATAATGGATCAGATTGTACCAATATCAACCCCTTTTCTGCCATTTATTCCTATTCCAAGGCAAAAATTCAACAATCTCTTAACCAACCTCAAGGAACTATTCATACGTTGTTGAATAGAAATAAGGAATGTCAGTCGTTGATAATTTTGTCAGCAGCCAATTGTTCTCGAATGGAGCCATTCAAAGATGTAAAATATCACAGTGTGATAAAAGAATCAATTAAAAAAGATCCCCTAATTCCAATTAGGAATTCATTGGGCCCTTTAGGAACATGCCTTCCAATTGAGAATTTTTATTCATCTTACCATTTAATAACTCATAATCAGATCTTAGTAACTAAATATTTGCAACTTGACAATTTAAAACAGACTTTTCAAGTGATTAAATTAAAATATTATTTAATGGATGAAAATGGAAAAATTTTTAATCCCGATCCATGCCGTAACATTATTTTAAATCCAGTCAATTTGAATTGGTCTTTTCTCCATCACAATTATTGTGCAGAGACATCTAAAATAATTAGTCTTGGACAGTTTATTTGTGAAAATGTATGTATAGCCAAAAATGGACCGCCCCTCAAATCGGGTCAAGTTATACTTGTTCAAGTTGACTCGATAGTGATACGATCAGCTAAGCCTTATTTGGCCACCCCCGGAGCAACTGTTCATGGCCATTATGGGGAAACCCTTTACGAAGGAGATACATTAGTTACATTTATATATGAAAAATCGAGATCTGGTGATATAACACAGGGTCTTCCAAAAGTAGAACAGGTCTTAGAAGTGCGTTCGATTGATTCAATATCCATGAATCTAGAAAAGAGGGTTGAGAGTTGGAACAAATGTAT